ATATATATATATAATAATTATTTAATTTTTATTTTTAAGAAAACCTTAATGGGAATAATTATTAATAAATAAAATAATTTATTAATAATTAATAATTATTATATTATATATTATTAATATAAATATAAAAAAGATCTAGGGTAAATATATTAATATAAATTTGCAATTAAACAAATCCCTGGAAATTAATACAGTTCTTTTTACTATAAATACTTAGCAGTACCTTTTAAAGTTGAAGGAATTTTGTGTTTTTATAGGCTATGTTTTAAAAAAATTAAGTTAGCTTAATTTTGGAAAAATTAAGTCAAAAATTGAAATTTTGTAATCTGAATATTAATATTTATTAATTAATATATATTTAATAATTATTAAATTATTTAATAAAAATATTTATCATTAATATATAATTAAATATATTAGTATTTTTATTATATATATATGCATAATATATATATATATATGTGTATGTGTGTGTATGTGGGCGTCTGCATAGATGTTAATGAATAATAAATTATTTAATAAATTTTTATTGTAATAAGTAGAAATTTATATTTAATTAAGTAATTGTAATTACGCTTATTTAAAAGTCTAGTTTATTATTTGTAATATAATATAAATAAATTAAATATTAAATTATGTTGCATTGCGGGGGCGGGGGTATATTAAAGTTTATGTTAATAAAAAAGACTCAGGGTAAATGTTATTTACTTTAAAGATAGACTAATTTAAGTTATTAGATTCATAATCTAAAGATAATTTTATATTTCTTTAATTTTTTTTTGAAATTTTAGTTTAATAGTTTAAAATTTTTTTTTTACAAAAAAAAGATAATTTATGTTAAATTTCAAAATGAATTTTAATTTGGTTTTTTGTTAATTTTATTTTATTTGATATATATATTTTTTTGAGGGTATCGTTTAAATAAGGTTGAATGTTAATATATAATTTTATGACTGTAAAGAAATTTACTTATAGATAAAAATTTAATATAAAATAAGGTAAGTGCCAGCATTTGCGGTTATACTTGCTATATGAATTAATTTTTTTATAAATATTTTGTTAGTTTATTTTAGATAGTTTAAATTACATGCAATAATTTTTGATGAAATATAAATTTTGTGGTAATTTTTAAGTTTAAAATTTTATGATATTATAAATTTATTTTATAGACTAGGATTAGATACCCTATTATATTAAATTATTAATTAATTATATATTATTAGTTTATTTAAAATAAAAAATTATGGCGGTGTTTTAATCTGTTTAGGGGAACTTGCTTATTAATTGATATTCCACGATAAAATAAATTTGTATATAGAGAATATTTATGTATGATTGTTGTAAGAATATTTTTATAAGAATATTTTTTTAAAAAATTTTAATTAATTCAAATCAGTATGTAGTTGTTGTATAAATTTAAGTGAGTTACATTGTTTTTATATTTGGATTAATTGATTAATTTTTATTATTAAATTGGATTTAAAAGTAAATTTAAAAATTTTTTAAATTGAATATAGTTTTAAAATATGTACAAATCGCCCGTCGCTTTTAAATTTATTTAAAATAAGTCGTAACAAAGTAAATGTACTGGAAAGTGTATTTAGAATACATTTAGTTGTATTAGCATGTAAATTTTTGAAGTTTAAGGTAATAATTGATTTTGTTAAATGTATATTAGTTATAAGGAGGGATATAGTTAATTATATTATAATATTTATTTTGCTAATAAAAGTAATATGGTATTTATTATTCTTAGTTTAAAAAATAAAATTTAATTATTTTTATATATTTATTAAGTTAAAAGTATTTTTAAAGTTATGTAAATTGATTAAGTAAAAATTTAAATTATTTATAGTATTTGTATTGTGAAAGATTAATTTAAAATTTTTAATTTATATTTTGATTAATTTGTACCTTTTGTATCAGGGTTATATAAAATTTGTTGATGATTATTTAAGTTCTCGAAAAAAATTGAATTAATTAATTGTGAAATTTATTGTAAAATTAATATTTTAAACAGTTAATTTGTAATTATATGTTATTCATAATTTTTATATCTAGTTTTTTAATAAATAAATTTAATTTAGATTAAGTATTAATTAATTATTTTTTTTAAAATTTTTATTTATATTTGATTTATAATTTTAGGGATAATCTTGAAATTATTATTTATAATTGTGATTAAATTTTATTTAAATAAAATTAATAATGTTTATTTTATATTAAGGTTTAATAATAAAAATTTATTAATGATTTATTTATTAATGATTTAAAATGTTTATTAAAAAATTTTATTAAATTTAGTTATAAAATTTATAATGTATAAATTAGTAATTAATATATTTATGAATTTAAATTAATAATTTTTATATTTTAAATTAATGAATTCGGCAAAAATAATTATTCATCTGTTTATTAAAAACATTGCTTGATGTTTATAATATTAGGTAATTTCTGCTCAATGAGTTTTATTTAATAGCTGCAGTATCTTGACTGTACAAAGGTAGCATAATCATTTGGTTTTTTATTAAGATCTGGAATGAATGGGATAATGAAATAATTACTTTATAAATTTAATTTAGTAAATTTTAAGTTTGAGTAAAAATTCTTAAATATAATTTTGGGACGAGAAGACCCTATAGAATTTTATAAATTAATTTTATGATTTATATTTTTTATAATTTTATATTTATTAGATTGGGGAAATTTAAAAATTTGATTAATTTTTTATATTTTTATTCATTAATTATTGTTTGATTTATTTAATTTATTAAATTTAAAATTAATTACCTTAGGGATAACAGCATAATTATTTTAGAGAGACCAAATTGATAAAATAGATTATGACCTCGATGTTGAATTAAGATAAATTATTAATGTAGAGGTTAATAAGTTAAGTCTGTTCGACTTTTAAAATCTTACATGATTTGAGTTTAAATCGGTGTGAGCCAGATTGGATTCTATCTAGAATTAATTAAAATGTTTTTGTACGAAAGGACTTTATATTTATAATAATTATTGTGTATTGAGTTAAATTAATTTATTAATTATTTTGGCAGATTAGTGCGGTAAATTTAGAATTTATAAAAATATTAGTAATTTAAATAATAATTAATTTTATAATTTATTGGGTTCATTTATTAATAAATTTATTTATGGTATTGATAGTTTTAGTGTCCGTAGCATTTATTACTTTGTTAGAGCGTAAGGTTTTAGGGTATATTCAAGTTCGTAAGGGGCCTAACAAGAGCGGATTTGCAGGTATTGCCCAACCTTTTAGGGATGCTTTAAAATTGTTTAGGAAAGAAATTTCTTTAGTTCGTAAATCTAATTTTTATATATATGTATTTTCTCCTTTAATTAGAATGTTTTTGATATTATTATTGTGGAGATTTATTCCCTTTAATTTATATTTTTTTAATCATAAATTAAATGTAATGTTTATTTTATGTTTAATGTGTTTAATAGTATTTCCTATTATTTTTAGGGGTTGGTCTTCTAATTCACTATATACATTGTTAGGGAGGGTTCGGTCAATTGCTCAGACTATTTCTTATGAAGTTAGGTTGGTAATTATTATTTTTAGTTTAATAATATTATTGGAGAAATTAAATTTATTTGATTTTAAAAATATACAAATATATGTATGAATAAGGAGGTTGAATTTTTTTTTAATATTAATTTTTTTTGTTAGGATGCTAGCAGAGATAAATCGCACTCCTTTTGATTTTTCGGAGGGAGAGAGGGAGCTTGTTTCTGGGTTTAATACTGAATATATAAGGGGGGAATTTGCTTTGATTTTTATTTCTGAATATGGTAGTATTATGTTTATGGTGCTTTTAAGGGTTTATTTATTTTTTGGGGGGGGCATATTTAGTTTTATATTTTTTTATATATATATATATTTATTATTTTTTGTTTTATGAGTTCGGGGGACTTTCCCCCGGTTTCGATATGATAATTTAATGTATTTATGTTGGATAAGTTATTTACCTGTAAGTTTATCCTATTTAATTTTTTTATTTATATTAAAGAGTATGTTTTATTATTAGGGTAAATTTTAAAATTATTAGAAAATAAATTTCTGTGTTATGTGTTCAAAACATAATGCTTAAATAGCTAAATAATTTATTTAAAATTTATAATTCATTTATCTGAAATTTTGGAGATGTAAGGGTATGTAATATAAAATAAGAAATATATAGTTGAGTAAATTTGTCCAATAATTAAATAAGGGGGTTCAATTGGCTTAGCCCCTACTCATGTTAATATAATAAAAATTGAGATAAATATGTAAAATATGATTTGATTAAATATATAGAATTTAAATCCCTTAAATTTATATTTGGGTATTATAGGTATAATTATTAAGATTAAAATTGATATAATTAATGCTACGACCCCTCCTAATTTATTTGGGATTGAGCGGAGGATGGCATAAGCGAATAGAAAGTACCATTCAGGCTGAATATGTACAGGGGTGATTATCGGGTTTGCTTTATTATAGTTTTCAGGGTCTGAAAATAAATAAGGGTATAAGGCACATGTTGATATTAATATTATTAGTATTAAAATAAATCCTATAAGGTCTTTTAAGGAATAGTAGGGGTTAAATGGGATTTTAAATAAATTTCTATTTAATCCTATAGGGTTAGATGACCCAGTTTCATGAAGAAAAAATAAGTGGATGATTATTATAAATATTACTACAAAGGGGGCGATAAAATGAAATGAATAGAATCGATTTAAAGTTGCGTTATTAATAGAGAATCCGCCTCATAATCATAATACTACGGTCTTCCCAATTAAGGGAATAGCAGATACTAAGTTGGTAATTACTGTGGCGCCTCAAAATGATATTTGGCCTCAAGGTAGTACATACCCAAGGAAAGCGGTAGCTATAGATAAAAGCATAATAGTTACTCCTGTTATTCAAGTTTTTTTAAATAAGAATGAATTAAAGTATACTCCTCGCCCAATGTGAATAAATATACATATAAAAAATATAGAAGCTCCGTTTATATGGCTAAACCGTATTATTCATCCATAATTTACATTTTGTATAATATGGGTGATTCTGTTAAAGGCTAAATTAATATTTGGGCAATAATGGAGAGATAGGAGCAGGCCGGTAGTGATTTGGGCGGCCAGGCACATACCTAACAGGGACCCAAAATTTCATATGATCCTAATATTTAAAGGGGTGGGCAGAGTAATTAAAGAGGAGTTTATAATATTTAAGATTGAATTTTTTTTTAGTAAAGATTTTTTCATAGTTAATTTTTCGTAGGGTATTTTTTTTTTTTATGATTATTTTTACCGTTAAGGTTAGGGCATTAATTAAATATAGTAAAGCTAATATTAATGAATAATTTTTATTATACATATATATATATATAATTGATGAGTTAAAGTTTAATAAATTTATTTTATTTATATTATTATAAGTTGAGATTTCAATATATCTGTTTGTTCATAAAAGAAATTTTTCAATATTTATAATTATTAGTGTTAAAATTATTAAAGAAATTAATATTTTTGATAGTAAAATTTTAAATTTAAATAAGTTTATTTCATTGATAATGTTTCTAACAAATCTGATGAAATATATAAATAAAATTATTAACCCCCCTACTATAATTAGAAAGGTAAAAATTGACCCTCAAGGTTGGTTAGAGGATTGGGATAATTTCATAGAGGAAAAAATTGAATATAATATAAAATATATATTTATAATGAGGGGGTTTATTATTAAAGGGTTTGAGTTAATTAATGATAAAATAATTATTAATCTAAATATGTAAGATGTTATTACTATAAAAATAAAAATTTTAATTTTCATAATTAATTTAATCAAAAGTAGTTTAATTTAAAATATTAATTTTGGAGATTAATGATAATTTTTTGTTTTTTTGAATTGGGAAAGTATTTTAAGTACATTTTTAATTTACAAAATTAATATTTTATATAAATTATTTCTCAAAATAAATTTATGTATTTATTTTATACATTTATATTTTTAAATTTTTTATATTTATTTGTTTTATATATAATAATATATACAATAATTTTAATGAGATTAGAGTTTATAATATTGAGTTTACTAATATTTTTAAATTTTTTAATTTTAATTTATGGGGATACATTTATTTTAATATATTTTTTGATTTTTGTAGTTTGCGAGAGGGTTTTAGGGCTTAGGATATTGATTATTTTTATTCGGGGTAAGGGTAATGATAATATAAAATTTTTAAATTTAATTATATGATAAAGTTAATGTTTATATTAGTTATATTAATTTATATATGTGGATTTAAAAAAAATAAATTTTATTATTTAAGTATAAATTTGTTAATAATTTTATTTTATTTGATTTTATCGTTGAATTTTAATAATTATTATATAATAATTTATAGGGGGTTAGGGTTAGATTTAATTAGTAGGAGGTTAGTTTTGTTAACTTTATGAATTTTTATATTAGTAGTTTTAACTTCATGGTTTTTAGATAATAGAAATTATTATTATATTTTAATTTTATTGAGGGTAGTATTAATTTTTAGGTTTAGAGTTTTAAATTTTTTCATATTTTATATTTTTTTTGAAATTAGATTAATTCCAGTATATTTAATTATTATGGGGTGGGGGTACCAGCCTGAGCGGGTCAAGGCTTCCTTTTATATATTTATTTATACATTGATTTTTTCTTTACCTTTTTTGTTTATATTGTTTATTTTATTTTGTTTAAATAAAAGATTAAATTTTATTTTTTTGGATAAATTTTTATTTAATTCTTTAAGTTTAATTTGGGGGGTTGTATATTTTTTTATATTTATAGGGTTTTTTGTAAAATTACCTTTGTTTATAGTTCATAGTTGACTCCCTAAAGCCCACGTGGAGGCCCCCGTCTCAGGTTCAATAATTTTAGCAGCTGTTATATTAAAATTAGGGGGGTACGGGGTTATTCGATTATTGCCTTTAATAAATTGAATATTTATTTTAATTAATGATTTAGTTATTTGTTTGTGTTTTGTAGGGATTTTAATGTTAAGGGCTACATGTGTTCGATTATATGATATAAAAATCATTGTGGCTTATTCTTCTGTAGTACATATAGGGATGATACTTGTAGGTATGTTATTAATAAATAAGGTTAGAGCGGCCGGGGGGTTTTTAATAATAATTTCTCATGGGTTATGTTCTTCAGGAATATTTTTAATAGTTAATTTTTTTTATGATCGATATCATAGTCGTAATATTTATATTATTAAAGGAGGGGGTATATTAAATTCGTCTTTAATATTATTATGATTTTTGCTATGTGTTGATAATATAGGGGCTCCTATTTCTTTAAATTTATTAAGTGAAGTATATATTGTTTTAACTATTTTAAAATGGTCAAAGTTAATTTTAATTATATTAATTTTTTGTATGTTTTTTAGTGCTTTATATAATTTATATTTATTTTCTTTTAGGTCCCATGGTAAAGAATGCAGGTTAGTGGGGAAAATTAATAATAATAATATTTTAGAATATTTTTTATTATTAATACATCTGATTCCTTTAAATTTATTAATTTTGAAAGTGAATTTATTGTATTATTTAAATAATTTAATTTAAAATATTGATTTGTGGGGTCAATTATACTTTAAGAAAGTTTTAAATTTTTAATATTATTATATTTTATTTAGTCGCAAGCTTATTTTTGATATTAAGGTTAATTATAGTATTTTTAAGTTTATTTTTTATATTATATAATTATAAATTGTTTTTAATTTGAAGTTTATTTAATTATTGTAGTGTTGGGGTTGAAATATATATTTATTTGGATTGAATTTCTTTATTATTTATTTTTACGGTTTTATTAATTTCTTCAATAATTTTTTTTTATTGTTGTGAGTATATGTGAGGGGATATAAATATTGTTCGGTTTTTTTATTTGATTTATATATTTGTGATTTCTATAATTTTAATGGTTATTAGTCCTAGGATTTTATCAATTATTTTGGGGTGGGACGGCCTTGGGCTTATTTCTTACGGGTTAATTATTTATTATCAGAGAAATTTTAGTTATAACTCAGGTTTATTAACGGTGTTAATAAATCGGTTAGGGGATATTATAATTATTATTAGTATGTCTTTAATTTATATTTTAGGTGGGTGAGATTTTGTAAATTTTAAAAGGTGTAGGCTGGGGGGTTTAATATTGGTAGTAATTGCAGCTTTTACTAAGAGGGCTCAGTTTCCTTTTTCTTCCTGGCTTCCGGCGGCTATAGCTGCTCCTACGCCTGTTTCTTCTTTGGTCCATTCATCTACTTTAGTTACTGCGGGGGTCTATTTATTAATTCGATTTATAGAGTTAATTTATTTATATGAGTCTTATTATTATATATTTTTATTTCTGGGAATATTTACTATATTATTTTCAGGGTTTTCAGCTTTATATGAGTTTGATTTAAAAAAAATTATTGCTTTATCAACTCTTTCCCAATTAGGATTAATAATAGTAATTTATAGTGAAAAGTATTATATTTTATCTTTTTTTCACTTAGTAGTTCATGCTATGTTTAAGTCTATAATATTTATGTGTTCAGGGGTTATTATTCATTCAATAAATGAATTTCAAGATATTCGATTAATGGGGGCACTTAAGGAATTTTTTCCTTTAACTATATTTATTTTTATGGTTTCTAATTTTTCTTTATGTGGCATACCATTTTTTTCTGGGTTTTATTCTAAGGATTTAATTTTAGAAAAAATTTTTATGAATAAGTTTACTTTATTCATATATTTATTTTTATTAATCAGAACTGGGTTGACTGTAATATACAGAATTCGTTTATGTTATTATTTAATGTATAAAAATTTAAATTTTTTAGTGTATTTTAAGGTGGGGGATTTAAAATTAATAAATTACCCTATATTTATTTTGTTTATCTGTTCTTTAAAAATTGGTAGTTTGCTAAATTGGTTTATTTTTATGAATATTGAAGAAATCCATTTAATAAATTTAGAAAAAATTCAAATTTTATTAATTTGTTTTATAAGGGGCATATTAATAATATGTTTAATTAAGTTAGACTTCAAGGTAAATATATTTACATTTTTTTTTGGGAAGATATGGATATTATATTATGTTAATTTTTATTTAAATTTGTTTAGATTATTATGTATAAATAAGTTTTATTATTTAGTTGATAAAGGGTTGAATAAGTTTATGGCGGAGGATTTATTTGATAGTATAATTTTTAAGTTTAATATAAAAATTAATTTTTATTATAATAATTTATTGATTATAATTATATTTTTTACTGTGTATTTAATTTTTATATTATTATTAATGTTTTATTTAAATAGTTTAAATTGTAGAAAATTTAATATTGAAGATATTAAGATAGGGGTTGCTTTTAAATAATTTATAAATTTTATGGCTATTATTTTTATATTGAAAATATAATGTTTTTTTTAAACTATATAAATTATTTGATTCTATTCTACTAATCATAAAATTATTGGTATTTTATATTTTATTTTTGGGATATGATCTGGTATTTTAGGTCTTTCTTTAAGTGTTATTATTCGAGTTGAGTTAAGGAGGCCCGGGTCTTTAATTGGAAATGATCAGGTTTATAATGCTATTGTTACTGCGCATGCATTTGTTATAATTTTTTTTTTTGTTATACCAGTTTTAATAGGGGGATTCGGTAATTTTTTTATTCCTTTATTTATGGGGGTTCCAGATATGGCTTTTCCTCGGATAAATAATATGAGATTTTGGTTATTACCATTTAGTTTAATTTTGTTAATTTTTAGCATATTTGTAGGTAGGGGGACAGGTACAGGGTGAACCGTGTATCCTCCTTTATCTTTAAATTTGTCTCATATAGGGCCTTCCGTCGATTTGTCTATTTTTTCTCTTCATATTGCCGGGGTTTCGTCAATTATGGCCTCAATTAATTTTATTTCTACAATTTTTAATATGAAGTTGTTTAAATTAGAGGCTTTATCATTGTTTACTTGATCTTTGTTATTAACTGCTATTTTATTATTATTGTCTCTCCCAGTTTTGGCAGGGGCAATTACTATATTGTTATTTGATCGCAATCTTAATAGATCATTTTTTGATCCTGCTGGTGGGGGGGATCCTGTTTTATATCAACATTTATTTTGATTTTTTGGGCACCCAGAAGTTTATATTTTAATTCTTCCGGGATTTGGGTTAGTTTCTCAAATAATTTGTAATGAAAGAATAAAAAAAGAGGTTTTTGGGCTGATAGGGATAATTTATGCAATGATTTCTATTGGTTTATTAGGTTTTATTGTTTGGGCTCATCATATATTTACAATTGGCATGGATGTTGATACTCGGGCATATTTTACTTCAGCTACGATAATTATTGCAGTTCCCACAGGTATTAAAATTTTTAGGTGGTTAGCTTCAATAAATGGAATGAAAATTATTATGAGAGTTAGAAGTTTATGGCTTTTAGGTTTTATTTTTTTATTTACATTAGGGGGTTTAACTGGTGTAATATTGTCTAATTCTTCGGTTGATATTGTTTTACATGATACTTATTATGTGGTTGCTCACTTTCATTATGTTTTGTCTATAGGTGCTGTATTTGCTATTTTTGGGAGGTTTATTTATTGGTTTTCTTTTATAGTAGGGTTAAGTTTAAATAAAAAATTATTAAAAGTTCAATTTTTTATTATATTTTTAGGTGTGAATTTTACTTTTTTTCCTCAACATTTTTTAGGGTTAAGAGGCATACCTCGTCGTTATTCAGATTACCCAGATTCATATTTATGTGGAATTATATCTTCGTTATGATCCTTTGTTTCTATATTTAGGGTGATATTATTTTTTTATATTTTATGGGAGGGGTTGGTTTCGTGCCGTTTAGTTTATTTATATAAAGTTTTGAATAATTCAATTGAATGGCTTTTTTCTTGAAGGCCGAGGTTACACTCATTTTATGAAGTTCCAAAAATTTGTGTTTAATAAATAAGGGATGTTGTAAGTTAAAATTTGTTATTAATATATATATATATGTATATATGTATATAGTTTATTAATTTAAAAATTTTGTTTATTTATTTATTTTGTGAAATTTTATATTTAAGTATAAATTAAGCATAGTTTATTATTTATAAGTAAGATAATTATAATTTTATTTTAGGGTTAGTTAAGTGTTTAATAAATTATGATAAGGTTGTTAGTTAAAATTTATGGGTAAAGTAAGTATTTAATATGGCAGATTAGTGCAATAAATTTAAAATTTATATATATAATTTATTTTATTATTAAAAAATTTTTAATTTATTTCATTATGAGGGGGTATGTTGTTACAGGATGGGAATTCTGCTGTTATGGAAAATTTAATTTTATTTCATGATCATTCAATAATTATTATTTTAATAATTTTAATTTTAATTTTTTATTTTTTTGTTTGTATAATTTTAAATAAGTTTATTAATCGTTATATATTTGAAGGCCAATTAATTGAAATAGTTTGAACTATTTTTCCTGTGTTTATATTATTGTTTTTGGCTATTCCTTCTTTAAATATTCTTTATTTGTCTGATGAAATTTATCATTCTTATTTATCTGTGAAGGTCTTAGGGCATCAATGGTATTGATCTTACGAATACGGAGATTTTTTTGAATTAAGATTTGATTCATTTATATCTGGAGGGTTAGAGTTAGTTTTAAGAAGAATTCGTCTTTTAGATGTTGATAATCGATTTGTGGTTCCATTGAATTTAAATATTCGGGTTTTAGTTAGTTCTTTAGATGTAATTCACTCTTTTGCAGTGCCTAGGCTGGGGATTAAAATTGATGCAATTCCAGGACGGTTGAATCAGATTAGATTAAATGCTATTCGGCCAGGGGTATATTTTGGTCAGTGTTCAGAGATTTGTGGGGTTAATCATAGTTTCATACCTATTGTGGTGGAATGTACTTCAGTTAAAAATTTTATTAGTTGAGTAAATTCTTGAATTAAGGATTAATTCATTTGAAGTACGCATAATTTTACTATAGTTGACTTAAAAGGTCAATTCTAATTTTAGATGCCAAATGAATTAGTTTTAAAAATTAGTTAATTTATAATTTAAATATGTCATATTTAAGTAATTAGATAATTTTCTAATATTTTTAAATTCCTCAGATGAGTCCTTTAATATGATTTTATTTATTTATTTATTTTATTATAATTTTGTATATTATAGTTGTTTATATTTATTGGGTAAGGTTTATTTTTTTTAGAATAAATAGTTTAAATAAAAATATAAATTTAGAAAGTAAAATAGTTTGTTTATATAAATTTAAATGGTAATAAATTTGTTTAGTAGGTTTGACCCTTCTTCTTCATTGTTTTATTCATTAAATTGGGTTAGTGGAATTTATAGTATGGTAATTTTACCTATGGTATATTGGTTTATTCCTTCTCGAATAAATATAATAATTTTTAAGTTTTTGAGGGAATTAAGGTTAAATTTTAAGGATTCATTAGGAAAAAACATAAATTATAAAAATTTAATTTTATATTTAAGATTACTTTTATTAATTTTTTTAAATAATTTGTTAGGCATATTTTCTTACATTTTTGTTGCGACTAGTCATTTAGTTTTTGGGCTTTCTTTTGCTTTTGTTTTGTGAGGGTCTTATATGTTAAATGGGTGGTTTAATAATTCTGGACATATGTTTATTCATTTAGTTCCTCAAGGACTCAAGAATATTTTAATATTTTTTATAGTATTAGTTGAAAGATTAAGTAATATTATTCGTCCAATTACCCTGAGGGTCCGGTTAGTTGCAAATATAGTTGCAGGTCATTTGTTAATAATTTTAATTTCTTCTTCTGGTTCTTCGGTAAGATGAATTTTGTTAATTTTAATATTACTTAGACAGAGTATTTTAATTTTATTAGAAATTAGGGTCTCGTTTATTCAGGCTTATGTATTTTCAGTTCTTAGGCTTTTATATAGCGTAGAGGATAATTATGAAAATGAATTTATTTCAACCTTTCCACTTAGTTACAGTTAGACCTTGGCCTTTATTAAGATCAATAATAATTTTTAGGTTATTAACTTTTGTAGTAAATTGGTTTTATTTAAATAAGGTTAATTATATATTGTATTTAGTAATTTTAATTTTAGTAGTTGTCTTATTTCAGTGATGACGAGATGTGGTTCGAGAGGGGTTATTCCAGGGTTTTCACACAGTAAAAGTAGTTCGAGGTTTAAAATATAGATTTATTTTATTTATTATTTGTGAAGTTTTTTTTTTTATTAGTATTTTTTGGTGTTATTTACATATGTCTTTATCCCCTAGAGTAGAAATTGGGGGGCTGTGACCTCCTTTAAATTTAAATATATTTAATCCTTATTTAATCCCATTGATAAATACGTTAATTCTTCTTTCATCTGGCGGATTTGTAACATTGAGTCACTATAGATTATTAAATAATAAGAAGTATATTAGTATTTTTATAATGTTTATGACTATTTTTTTAGGGTGGCTATTTTCTTTGTTGCAGTACATAGAGTATGAAGAGTGCGGATTTACATTTTGTGATTCAGTTTTTGGGTCTATTTTTTTTTTATCTACAGGGTTTCATGGTGTTCATGTTTTAGCGGGGTCTATATTTTTGTTAATTAGGTTGCTTCGAATAATTATAAAAGATTTTTCAAGAATTCATCATTTTGGGGTCGAAGCTTCAATTTGGTATTGACATTTTGTAGATGTAGTTTGGTTGTTTTTATATTTATTAGTTTATTTTTGATTTTATTAAATTTTTACTTTTATAATATAAATAGTATATTTAATTTCCAATTAAAAAGTTTATAATAATTAATATTAGTAATATTTATAATTTGTTTAGTTTAATTTTAGTAATAATGTTTATTAGTATATTTATAATTTTATTAAATTATATTTTATCAAAAAAATTATTTAAAAATCGTGAAAAAATAAATTCATTTGAATGTGGATTTGATCCTTTATCTTTGAATCGGTTGCCATTTTCTTTACAATTTTATTTAGTAAGGGTTATTTTTTTAATTTTTGACGTTGAAATTGCTTTAATTATTCCTATGGTTTATCTAAATAATTTAATTTATAGTTATATAATTTTTACAATTATTTTAGTTTTATTCGTTTTGTTATGAGGGCTTTATTTAGAATGGGTGGAGGGGGCCTTAAAATGATTTAAATTTAAATGAATCTAATAATTAGAAATTAATTTCGGCTTAATTTAAGGTTACAGAAAATTACCCATTTAATTTTTTCATAATTAAAATATTTCGTAAAGTAATGATATCATTAAGGAAAAAATTATTATTAAGTATAATTTATTTATTTTGAGGGTTGAGTTTTTGTTTATTAAAATTATTTTATTGTTTAAGGAAAATATTGTTACAACTTTAATTCTAATTTTTATGTAAAAATAGAAATTTAGCATAGAGAATATTAAAATTAAAACATTTATTGTTAGGGTGTTTATTAGATTTATATTATTAAAAAATATAAATTTAGAGGCAAATCCCAGGAATGGGGGCAATCCTGAAATTGATAAAATTAATAAGGTGGCCCATAAGTTTAATTTAGAATTTGATTTTGCTAGTTCAAATAGATAATTTATATTAAGTTTTTTAAATATTTCTACTAATGCAAAGGAACAAATTCTATAGACCATGAAAAATAAAATTCAGGTTTTGTTATTCATAGTTATGACTATGATGATTCAACTAATTTGAATTATTGAGGAGTAGGATAAAATTAACTTTAAGGAATATTCTTTTATTGCAAAAATAGGTATAATTATTAATCTTAATAAAGATATAATTATTAATAGGATTAAGGTTATAGATATTTTTATAAATGTTTTAATTACATATAAGGGGATTATTTTTTGAATAGTGGAGTTTACAATAAATAAATTTCAATTCAAGGATTTTATAAATTTTAAATATCACAAATGAAAAGGGGGCATTCCTATTTTTCTAAATATCCTAAAAATAATTATTATAAAGGGTAAATTTGTTATTATTTTAATTTTTATAGTAATTATTGATATTAGAAATAAATAGGAGTTGAATGATTGAATTAAAAAATACGTTATTGTTAATTCTTGGCTTATTATTTTATTAGTTATTAAGAATGAGATGAATCCGATTAAGTTTATTTCTATAATTATTCATATATAAAAAGAATTGTTTAGTAAAAAAATTATAATGTTTCTAGTTATAATCAGAGGTAATGAGATTAAGTAATAAAATAAATTTATTTATTAATGTTAATGGGGTGCCTGAATAAAGGGTTATCTTGATAGGATAAATCATATAAATTAATTTTATTTCCGTTGGTAAAAATTTTAAGTTAATTAAACTATAAACTTTCAAAGTTTAAATTATTAAAGTATTTATTAAATTTTATAGAATTATAATTTAAGTGCTAAAAATATTAAATTGCAAATTTGAATTTATAATTATTATTAATTCTTAAATAGCATTAAAAAATTATACATTTTTATAAATAAATTTACAGTTTATTACTTTTTCAGACATAATGCTAGAAATATTAATAAATTAATATTATTTAGTGAGTTAGAAGCTCAATTATATATTTCTTAATTGGAACCAAATAGAGGTGAATTATTGTTAATAATTTTATTAAAATTTTTATATTTTCAATTAAT